TAACGATTCATATAAATCACTTAGTGGAAAATGTCCCGAATAAACCCAACGAGTAACTAATAATCCTGTTATACAGAAAAAAGTAATTATCATGCCCTTTTCGGATGAATCATATAGGTTTACGATTTTATCGACTAAAAAGGTTATAAAATGAATTGTAATTACAATTGAAACGATCGAAAAAGAAATATGAGTTAATATATGCTCTAAGGTTGAAAATATCATAAAAATTTTTTTAAAGAGGAGTCCCTTAATTATACAAAGGGAAATCGGGAATTGAATTCATTATAGGATCTATTTACTTTTTTTAGGAGATGACATGCCGCCACTCGGACTCGAACCGAGATGCTCTAGCACTGCTTCCTAAGAGCAGCGTGTCTACCAATTTCACCATAGCGGCTTGTCTTGAACTTATAATAGCCTATGAATAAGCAATCGTCTAGATTTTAGAATTCAATTGGGTGCAATATTTTGCAGGAAAGATTCAAATTCAGAAATAAAAATTGGTTCAAATAGGTATTTGAAGGTTCATTATTTTAGGTTAGGATCTTAGTTTTATTGTGTATTTTATACTCTCCTCGACTTGAACTCTTCTAAAACTATTCTAAAACTATATAGTACTACTATGAATTAAGAGATAGAACCCCCCACAAAAAATGTTTATTTTAATGAATTGTTTTTGATTTATTTGATTTCAAAAATCAAAACCAAAAAATCCATTTCATCAATGAACAAAAAAAAAAGAACCTGTTTTGGATCATTCAAAATTGACACATATTTATCCAAAATAGCCTCGCTAAGTGTTTTTGAGTGGATTGATGGCGAGAGATATATGGGGTCCTATATAGGAATTCAGAGAAAATCCAAAAGGAAGAAAGTTCCACAAAGGAGTTTAGAATTTTAATCAATTAGTTTCAATGATTTTAGTAACGAAAGATTTCCTGTCCGCCCTTTTATAGATTATAGAGAAAAAGGGGATCTATAGAAAAAAGAAAACCTTATATTCTTGTAACAAATAGGTCGATGGGGAAAATAATACTCCCTGCCTTGGAAATGAGAAGATATACTAAAAAGAAAATGGAGTATCTTGTGTTTTTTGTCAAGAAAAAAAGTATTCTTTTTTTTTTTTCGAATTCGGTACGGTAAACAGAAAAATTCTTATTTTACATATTCTAAGAGCGGAACGATTTCCATTCCTATTGATTAACTCAACAGGGAATGGAAATCGGGAATTTTATTTTCGAAATGAAATGACTCGGTTTTTGAGTCAGGCCGATTCAGATTATTCCAACGTGTTATGTTTTATTACTTATTTTATTTGTTTGTTGCACAAAAAAACTTTTAGAATTCCCAGTAGAAAGAGATTTCCCTAAGGAAAACGCTTTTAACGCTGCCCAATACCCCTTCCTTTTCCAAAAATTTTTACGAATACGCTTTTTTGATGCAGAAGTACGTTTTTTTGGAACTGCCATTTAAATAAAAATTAAGAGATTACTCATTGGTATAGCTGGATGTGAAAGACATCTATTGTTCAAAAGAAATTTGCGCTTTCTAATTTATTATGTATTTCTTTTCTAGATAATATTTTTTATTCTAAAAATAAAAAAGAATAGATAAGATGGGTGAAAGATATGGGAAAATGACATAAACTATTACTAAAAATAGTAAAAAGAAGAATATTCTTTTTTTTAGTAACTTTTCAAACTCGGGAAAAATATGCCCAATTTCACTTGAATTTGAAAGTTAGAAGGAGACTCGTAATTAATCTCTATGATTTGACCAATTGTAACTTCTTGATTTGAATATTTGAAGTATTTAGCAGAAACTCAGAAAGAATAAGTAAAAAGAAATAAAAATTCAAAAATTCTATTTAAGTTGGTTTAAGTTAGTGCATATCTTCATTTTTTTATTGACTCCTTTCAAAAGAGGTAAGATCCGGTGAATCGGAACCAATTAATATTAATTAAGAATTAAAAAACTTTTTTTATGGAACAGACATATCAATATGCGTGGATCATACCTTTCCTTCCACTTCCAGTTCCTATGTTAATAGGAGTGGGACTTCTTCTTTTTCCGACAGCAACAAAAAATCTTCGTCGTATGTGGGCTTTTCCGAGTATTTTATTGTTAAGTATAGTCATGATTTTTTCAACTAATCTGTCTATTCAGCAAATAAATAGCAGTTTTATCTATCAATATGTATGGTCTTGGACCCTCGATAATGATTTTTCCTTAGAATTCGGCTACTTGATCGATCCACTTACTTCTATTATGTTAATGTTAATCACTACTGTTGGAATTATGGTTCTTATTTATAGTGATAATTATATGGCTCACGATCAAGGATACTTGCGATTTTTTGCTTATATGAGTTTTTTCAGTACTTCGATGTTGGGGTTAGTTACTAGTTCGAATTTGATACAAATTTATATTTTTTGGGAATTGGTTGGAATGTGTTCCTATCTATTAATAGGGTTTTGGTTCACACGACCTCCTGCAG